CTTTATCAAAGGTTCTACCAATTGATATCTTTCCACAAATAATTGAAATTCGATTTCATGATCTGTATCTTCAATTTTTGGAAACTTATAAAGTTCTTCTGCCAAACCCTGATCAATGAACCTACAAAATCCTTCAAATTGTATCTGATTAAATCCAGGTATTGTAGACATTGCCTCATTTGCATCCCCGAGCATTTTGAATTTCCCATTTATCCAAAAATCCCATTATTAAGTACATTCTTCATCGAATTAGATCGACGATTCTTCATCGAATTAGATCGACGATCTAGCACTGATGGAATTTCTATTCTGTTTACTGAATCACATGAAATTTGACCCAACTCCATATTTGGAATGAAATGTATGAACTATGTATGAACGGAGGAATAAAGATAATTTTCTACTTAAATTGGAAGTTGCAACAGATCTAAACGGAAAGGAATTGATAAAACAATCCTAGAAACAGAATTCTGTCACTTAGACTTATTAAGGCCATAGGGTTTTGTATAGAATAGCAAAACAAAAAAAAATGATTAAAATTATACCATTATTATGATATTACATATTCGAATTTGAGAAAAATAAAAAGATTCGGTATTTGGGAGATAAAGACAAAGACAAAAAAATCAGATAGAATCCATTTTTTTAGCACTTAACCGACTTTATGTTAGGGATTTCGTTGTTCAAAAAACGATTCGCAGAGAAGAGAGATATTTTTACTGATTTTTGAGTAGAATACGATTTGAAGTGTATAAGAAGGGTTGCATTTATTAAACACGTATGCAGATAGCTATAATATCCGACTTCTTTTTTATTGCCGGTTCTATTCGGGACAGCCCGGGTCGTGCTCTATCAAAAGAGAATTTCTATTTAATGCAAAATTGAAATGAAGTAGGATAATTTTATGATAATTCCCTATCGACAACATATCTAAATAATAGATATCTGTGTAACAATTTATGTTCTGGGGTTTACATATACTCATATGTTTTGTTATAATTGCAATTGAGAAGGCTTTTTTGATTGAAAAAAAAACCAATACTGATTAGTTCTGTCTCAATTTGTATTTTCTTATCTTATGTCATTAGGAAAACACAATTTGAGATTCAAATTCCAGAATCGTTCATGAATTCGAAGTAAGCAGTCAATAGTTAATGGTTCAAATTTGTCGGCTGAAAATACACATTTGATTTCTCAATAGAAAAGCGAGAGAATGGTTTTAGCATTGTGTATTTTCAGATACTATACAATCAATCCAAAGGATGGATCAAATCCAATCAAAAAGGGGTCTTTCTTTTAGGAAAAGGATTAAGGAAAACAGGAGTCAAAATGCAAGTACAATAAAAATTCAGTAATCCGGGAAAATTTGCATCTATTTTGTATCATTTTGGCGGCATGGCCGAGTGGTAAGGCGGGGGACTGCAAATCCTTTTTCCCCAGTTCAAATCCGGGTGTCGCCTGATCAACAACAAACTCGAAATCGCTTCTGTTCTGCTGATATAACTCGCAGAATTCTTCCCCGGTAGAAGCAGAGGAACCAGACTGTTGATACTTTGGTTGATTCTAAGCATGTGGTCTGAAGGTTTTCCAAAAGAAAAAATTGTGAATCCTCGTTCGCATCTAGGATTCAAGGAAATATTCTAATCTACTGGTAGAGGGGCTATCAAGACTTCACGATACCCTTCCATTACTAAGGGAGTGTCTAATGACTGGATCTTGAATCAGGTTGTAGAGCCTGATAGGAAATTCAATTAATAGTTTTGGAAAGGGCGGAAGTTGCTTTATATACGACGGACTTGCGAGAATCTCTGAGTGCTCAGGTATCCAATCAATATTCGATTGGATGGATAGGTATCCAATCAATATTCGATTGGATGGATAATTTACTTTTATAGAAAAAGGGGCAAAAAGAAAGAATTTCTTTTTGGCAACCCCTAGGCAAGCCCCCTGTTTCACAGCGATAATCGGGAAAGGGGGTACGGATTAGATCAAATGGGGAAATAGAGGTCTGTAATAGATAGTGATTTCTCTTTTTTAGTGATTTCTCCCCTTCTGTTTTTACTTACGAAGGTCAACAAAACAAAAAAAGAATAGGCCTTATTATTCTTATTCCTACATGTTCCCATTTCCTTGGGATGTTACTACGTATTTTGCTTGTGTTTAATCTTTCCCGATTCGAAATCATAATCGATTTATTGGATTGGTTTCTCAATAGTGTTAGGTCAGAATCCCTTTTTGACTCTGCGCCATTGATTCCACTATTATTAGTGAGGAATAATGGAATAATTCCTTCGTATTTATAGAGATAGGGGACATAATTCACATGGATATAGTAAGTCTCGCTTGGGCTGCTTTAATGGTAGTCTTTACATTTTCCCTTTCACTCGTAGTGTGGGGAAGAAGTGGGCTCTAGAAGTACTACTAATTGAGTTGAGGAATCAAACCGTATTAATTGTTTTATAGATCGTTCTGCAACGCGTTTTGAACTATTTCAACTAAAAATCTCTTAATTTCGAATCCCATTGGAGTCCAATGGAGTAATCTATGCTATGAATCATAATCTATGCTATGAATCATACTCTTTCAATCAAAAAGATATTTCAGCGATTCCCGTGTTTGTATTTCGAAAAGAAAGGGATTCAGATGATTGGAAATTGATTGCAACCTAAAATTCTTCCAAAATTTTCTATTTCAATCAATGGAATGGGCTCTTACTATCTTTATAGATGGATACTGAGGAAGACCGGACCCTTTTTTTTTTATTTCTTTCCCTCTTTACTTTTACTGTTCAAAGAAGAAGTCGTTTTGTTAAGTGTATACGCACTTTCTATGAGAAATGATATAGAGATAGTGGTTGCCTAACGAAAGACTATACAATAATAAGATCTTGCCTCGGGCGAGTCACATATTGGACATTTACCGCTTGGTTTCTAATTTTAGAAAGGCGATTTATGCTTTATCGACTTATTTCATATCATGGTTCGGGCGTTAAAAATCGGTGAGGTTTCCTCTTCCTTATTAGTCAAAGGAAAGGAATTAGAATCCTAAGATAAGAATTATTTCAGATTGATCGGAACAAATAGATGTAGCAAATTGGGTGTTATGTCAATTCGATACAATATATGGAATTAATATACACATATATGAAGAGAGTAGATTGATCTAATATACACATATATGAAGAGAGTAGATTGATCTATAGAAACTTAAGCCTTTATCTTTATTCTGGATTACAACTTTATAAACTAAGTTTATAGACTAAGAGATAGATAGTATGGTAGAAAGAAAGATTCATCTATTTCTTTCTTACCATACTATCTATCTCTTAGAATACTGCCGATTATAGTTCGCTCATTTCATTTAAGTTAAGACGTGAAATTGGAATCCCTTTCATTTGACTTCGTCAATTTTTGATAAGAACTCAGAAGGAAAGTTTCATTCAAATTCATTTGAAAATTCAATTGAATTAATCATTTTGGCTGACTGTTTTTACGTAAATGATAAGTAGAAAAGCGGTAGGAACTAGAATGAATAGTGCAGTAGCAATAAATGCAAGAATATTGACTTCCATAATCTCATCGGTTTTTTTACTTCGCAATAACTCGGGATTTAATCCCCTAGAGATGATAAATCTTTCGTCTGTAAATTCAATGAATGAATTACCTCTCGATGATCTTGAATCGGATCAATATCATGAATAACAATATCTGATCTATCAAATCAATTCGTCGTCGAGACTTGAATAGTATAACATAGGAAGTTCTTTTATCCATACCGAATAAAAATTTTGATTCCTGACCCAATCAATCCAAAATTCCTTTATTTATCATCCGTTTCCTTGTTTTTTTCTATAACCTACCTTGCGTCTTCCTTGGACAATCATCTGATGAAGGATCATCAGATTGCCTTTCCACTTCGATTAATCACATAGTTACAAACCTAAACAAACAATAAAAGCGAAATGGAAAAATAGGAAAGAAAAAAGAAATAAAGACCCCTTTTTGCTTTGGGAATGAAAGTATGCTCCCGACACCCTTTACTAGTTAGTTCATAGAAAGGGAAAAATGAATTGATGTATTTATTGGATATTGGATCCGTCGGGACTGGCGGGGCTCGAACCCGCAGCTTCCGCCTTGACAGGGCGGTGCTCTAACCAATTGAACTACAATCCCAGGGAAATAAGGGATCTAGCAGAAAATTTGATTCTTTTTTATCTTCGTATGGGGTATTTCTGAAGGACAAGGGGGTTATACCAGCTCATGGTAGATTGGCGAATTATTGGGCCGAGCTGGATTTGAACCAGCGTAGACATATTGCCAACGAATTTACAGTCCGTCCCCATTAACCGCTCGGGCATCGACCCAGGAAGAATCCATTTTAGGCTTATTGGTAATCCATGATCAACTTCCTTTCGTAGTACCCTACCCCCAGGGGAATTCGAATCCCCGCTGCCTCCTTGAAAGAGAGATGTCCTAAACCACTAGACGATGGGGGCCGACTTGCCCAACTGCCCTCATACTATGATCATAGTATGATCATTTTTTTGAAATTGTCAATATACAATATAATGGAATGATATGATTAGATCCGAGGGATCTTTCCGTTTTTCAGAATTGTATAGAATTTTTGGATTCGTCATTCATGAATCGTTCATTAGAATCGACATTCTCTATCATTCTCTATATAAATCTACTAAAATAAATCTAGCATGTATGTTATGTATCAATCAAGTGAATTTTATTTTGATAGGGATCATCTCAATAAAAGAAATTAGGGCCGGTCTTGAAACAATTCATTTTACCCTAGACTTGCTAGGCAAATCCATTTGATTATTCAAAACTCAGCCACTATGAGTCTACTGCATATACTTATGTATATAATATATGTGCATATATTTATATACATAGTGCCTCGTTCGGGAATTAAATCAAATAAGCCCTTTTAACTCAGTGGTAGAGTAACGCCATGGTAAGGCGTAAGTCATCGGTTCAAATCCGATA